CCGACCTAGGTAAATCCATTTTTTCGATTCTATTATTTTTTCCTCTTTTATTCTGAATAACTATCTGAATCTTGAATTGTCTTATGACTCATCACTCAACTCAGATGAATTTTTTGAAAGAACTATGCTTTGAACAAATGATCCCCGCTCCCATCACCAGTTGCTCCTCCTATCTACACCCGCTCCACCAACTAATCTTATTTTTGGATCTTGTTTGTGATATTGAGAAAAGATCAATCAATAAATATCTCTATGGATTCTTCCAACTTATTTCTATTCTATAGTATATTAAACGACTACAGTACCCTATATAATTTATATGATATGACTTTTTAAAAAATTTTAATTCATTTTTTTTTTATTTTATTGTCTTCTTTCTCTTTTATATTTCCTTCAGATGAATCGAAAACTACAAAGTATAATATATTTTTGAATGGTTCGAGCCAAAAAATGGACTATTTGCTTATTTACTTTACCTTGTTGTTGTCAGAAAAAGAGGGGAAATTCCTTATTTTCCCCCTGTCTCTAAATGAAATATGATATGCAATATAAAATAGTAAATTAAATACTATATACTATATAGTGGATAGTGGACTGGAAATTCAAATATCTTTCTATTTCTAGTATCCGTTCTCGTTATCCATCCCATTGTCGAAACAAAAATAGAGGATGCATCAATATGTAAATATTTGGTACATAAAGCCACGACCCGATCTATCTATATTTATAACTATAGATAGATAAAAAAAATCTATATATAAGCAACCGATCCTTTTTTTTTTGAATCAAAGAAAGATATTCAAAAATAGACGTCTCTTATTTTGTGACTCAGAATAAACGTTTCGCGTGGAGGAGTGGAGGAACGGAATAATAATTTATTCTTATGGAGGATCCAAAAAAGATTGAATCGGAAATATCGACAAATTCTAAATTCTTGCGACGTAGTCTAAAGGAAATGAAAAAAAAAAATTTCGAGGCTACAATTCTATCTCTATCAAATTTGAATATCAGAATAGCTGATATAGTCATGATTCAATAGGTCAGGTCCACTTACCTTTTTTATTTCTTATATTTATGATGGATTTGATTGGAATAACGGAAAAGTAGGAATATTTGGCGATTCATAATTGGGGTTGAGTAGGTAGAATATCTATGTCCTCGAACCAAAAATATGGAATAATGAAACCTGAGTTGAGTAAGAATATAGCCTGTAGTGACATAGTTGTCTTCCCAATAAGCGGGGTGATTTATCATTATAATGAACACTTTATAATCACTATACTAATTATATTTATAATGATAATTAGTTAATTAACTCATTCTAATAAAAAAAATATCCCTATTATCCACTAAAAAATGAAGATTGAAACTAGAGTTTTGTGGAAAAAGCCCCTTATCGGATTTGAACCGATGACTTACGCCTTACCATGGCGTTACTCTACCGCTGAGTTAAAAGGGCCCATTTTATTCCATTCCTGAATGAGACAATGTGAAGACATATACATATATTATATACCTACATATTACATTACATAGGTGCATACAGTAGGCTCATAGTGTCTCATTCGGGAATATCTTTTTTTTTTTAGTCAGTCTAGGCTAAAACCTAATTACTTTTTTTTTCTTTTATTGACCCCTATCACAACGAGATTCGTTTGATTAATACACAAATTGAAATAGATCCAAGATATTTGATATGTGATCAAATCATGTAATGTATGGAATGAAAAGATTCAACTCATACCTGAAATCCAAGCTCTGCTCTTAGAAAAAAAGAAACTTTCTATCGTTTCTTAATTTCCTAGCTGTAAGATAGGAATATCGCATCTTAACAATGCGTGAATCGATGCGTGAAGGTTGAAGAATGGCTTTTCTGTCGGACAAATCACTAGCGATCCTATACTTCATTAATTATTAATTATAACACATTATAATTATTTCCTATATAATGGAATGTTTATCCATTCTAATGATATAGAATCTATATATAGAAATAGAATATAGAATTTTTTTCATTAATAGAATATAGAATTTTTTTCATTCATGAACCATGAATGAAAAAATATTCTATCGGAATCGCGAAAGGAAAGGTGGAAAACTTATTCGTATTTAGTCACACCATTACATTATATTGACAATTACAAAAAACTATTCATACTATGAGTATATATAGTATGATGTCGGTTGGGCATCGCAGATATGCCCCCATCGTCTAGTGGTTCAGGACATCTCTCTTTCAAGGAGGCAGCGGGGATTCGACTTCCCCTGGGGGTAGGGTACTACGAAAGGAGGTTGATCATGTATTATCAATAAGTCTAGACTTGATTCTTCCTGGGTCGATGCCCGAGTGGTTAATGGGGACGGACTGTAAATTCGTTGGCAATATGTCTACGCTGGTTCAAATCCAGCTCGGCCCAAGAATTCACCGATCCATCATGAGATTACATAATATAAGAAATTTGTCCGCCGGAAACATCTGGTTAATTTTATACCCTATTTGTTTTTTTCCGATATATTCTTCATTTTATGAATTATCTGGATTCATATCATAATCCGAAAATATAGGACAAGAATTAACAAGTCAAAATATTTTTTGGAAAGATTTCGTATCAATCGATTTAACACGATTTGACAATAGGATTTCTAGTAATCCGTGTCGTTCTCACTAAAGTCCATATCTATGTGGATATTAATATACCAATCACTCCTTTCTCTGTTACAATACGACAATTCTAAATTAAACTAGTCTTAATCAAATCATTAATAATATGTATGCTGTATACCTTATTTCTCTGGGATTGTAGTTCAATCGGTCAGAGCACCGCCCTGTCAAGGCGGAAGCTGCGGGTTCGAGCCCCGTCAGTCCCGACCTAGTATCCGATGACTCCATCAATTCATTTTTTTATTTTCTGTCAAGGGGCATAGAGTGGGATCTAATTCCCATAGGGTCCTTTTTTTTCCGTTTCGAATTTTTTATTGAGAAAATACAATGCGACAATTTGAATTACTTCAATTAGTACCGAGGGGGATAGGCATATTGAATTGGTACAATTGTGGGTAGCACCCTATTTAGTTAGGATTAAAAGAAATCCTTGTCTGGTTTTTTTCGATTGCTCCTGACCCGTGGAAGGGAATCGAATACTTATATATATACTTTCACTAGAGCATATACACAAATTTTGATTCGTTTATTGTACGATAAAAAATGCACTTTTCACATAGTTACCTCGATAAAATACTTTTTTTTCATATTAAAGCCTCTTTCTAGCTCCAATTTTTGATAACTTAAATTACTAATAGGAAACAATCTATTTATATCATTCAAACTACATACTTCATTTTTGATATATGTGTCCCAGGGCCGGTTCAAGGAAAGAAAGGAATATTAAAATCAAGTAATTAAGAAAAGGAAGAGCAAACAAAGAAAAGATAGACCCTCTCTTAGTGAGGGAATGAGTAATCTTTTTTTATTTCCGGGGAAGGTCCTATCGAAGAAAGAACAAACTAAAAAAAAAGAGTTCATTTTTTATTTTTTTATTTATCAAAATATTCGATCTTTTCTTCTTATTTTTTCCATTTTACTTCTACTATTTGGGTTGGGTTTTTGACCAATGGAAGCGGAAAATGGGCCAGATCATCCTTTGATTATATTATATATATGATTCTATAAATAAGACGGTAGGTTATAGAAAATAACGAATGGATAAAATAAAGAATAAAAATTCAATGAGATTCTAAATTGGATCAGGAATTCCATTTTAGGTTTTTATTCCGTATGGATAAAAGATCTTCCTATGTTATACTATTCCATTCTCGATGATGAATAGATTTGATAGCTCAGATATTGTTATTCAATGATATTGATCCGATTCAATATCATCGGGATGTATTTCTCCCATTGAATTTACAGGATAAAGATTTAGAATCTCTATGGGATCAGATCCCGAGTTATTAATTATGAAGTAAAAAAACGATGAAATTATGGAAGTAAATATTCTCGCATTTATTGCTACTGCACTGTTCATTCTAGTTCCTACTGCTTTTTTACTTATCATTTACGTAAAAACGGTCAGTCAAAACGATTAATTTGAATCAAGCTTGACTTCTTAGTTCTTATCAATAATGGAAGAAATGAAAGGGATTCAAATTCCACGTCTTAAATAAAATGAGCGAATTAAAATCAGACGTCTATGAGATTTGATAGTATGGTAGAAAGGTTCCTATATTCCTTTCTACCATACTATCTATTAGTGTATAATTCTACTATACATTATTATATAAAATAATAAAGTTGGACTGTATAAAGAAAGATGGCTTAATGTAGATCACTCCGTAATCTGTATATTGATATATGTACATATAACTCCCATATGTGTAATATACATAGTACCCCAATTCGAGTTCTTTACTTTGGTACATCCATTTGGTTTAGACCGATTTCGATCAATATGATATAATTGAATGCCCACCTTTACTCTTATCTTATAAAATACGTATCCACGTAATAACAGATCGACTTCCTCTTTGAACAGTAAAGCGAGAAACAAATAAAAAGGGGTCGGTTGCTCCTCATTGTAATATTTATATATAATTCTGTTAAGAGCTAGTTCATCTAAATACTCTATTTCAATTTGGTAAAATTGCATATCATGCGTATTCCGTTTAGTTTCAAAATACGAAGATGGGAATCATTTAATTTAACTATTTGTTTGATTGAAAGGTTATTCGTCATCTATTACATTACTTTACTGGATGCCAGTCGAATTTTAAAATGAAGATATTTGAAAGAAAAACGCTTTGCAGAAGGATTATGAAACTATTAATACAGTTTGATTACTCAACTCAATTCAATTAGTAATTACCCTAGCCCTAGAGTCCACTTCTTCCCCATACTACAAGTGAAAGGGAAAATGTAAAGACTACCATTAAAGCAGCCCAAGCAAGACTTACTATATCCATGTGAATTATGCCCCCGAATATGAAGAAACTCTTTCATTATT